GAGGAAACACTTATGATACTGGAACTCATGCCTTATCGAGCATCGTCTCCCATTTTAAAATTGGTTTATTCTGCAGCAGCAAACGCTAGTCATAATATGGGTTTGAACGAAGCTGATTCATTCATTAGTAAAGCCGAAGTCAATGGGGGTCCTTTTGTGAAAAAGTTAAGACCTAGGGCTCGAGGACGTAGTTATCCGATAAAAAGGCCCACTTGTCATATAACAATTGTATTAAACTTGTTTAGAGAAGAGAAATCTCAATTTTCTTTAGATGAATTTAAGATTTAGATTCCTATTTAGAAAAAAAAAAAAAGAAATGGAAAGATTATATAATCAAAAAATATGGGACAAAAAATAAATCCACTTGGTTTCAGACTTGGTACAACCCAAAATCATCATTCCTTTTGGTTCGCACAACCGAAAAATTTTTCTGTAGGTCTACAAGAAGATGAGAAAATACGGAATTGTATCAAGAACTATGTACAAAAAAATAAGAGAATATCCCCAGGTTTCGAAGGAATTGGAATTGCACGCATAGAAATTCAAAAAAGAATCGATTTGATCCAAGTCATAATCTATATTGGGTTCCCAAATTTATTAATAGAGGGCCGAACACGAGGGATTGAAGAATTACAGATGAATGTACAAAAAGAGTTTCGTTCTGTGAACCGAAGACTCAACATTGCTATTACAAGAATTGAAAAACCTTATGGACACCCTAATATTCTTGCGGAATATATGGCTTCACAATTAAGAAATAGAGTTTCGTTCCGAAAGGCAATGAAAAGAGCTATTGAATTAACTGAACAAACAGATACAAAGGGAATTCAAATACAAATTGCAGGGCGTATCGACGGAAAAGAAATTGCACGTGTCGAATGGATCAGAGAAGGTAGGGTTCCTCTACAAACAATTCGCGCTAAAATTGATCATTGTTCCTATACAATTCGAACTATCCATGGAGTATTAGGCCTAAAAATTTGGATATTTGTGGATGAAGAATAATAAATAGACCCTTTATTTATCTTGCCGTTCTGTCCAGTGATAGAACAAAAAATTAGAAACAGTTTCTGTTTTTCCGTTAAATAAAATAAAAATAAACAATTCTAATTCTATAAGGTTGAATAAAAAATCGATTAATCTTTTTTTAATATAATTGCTATGCTTAGTGTGTGACTCGTTAGTTTTTTCTTTAGAGTTTAGAGTTGGGCTTCAAAAAATCCCCACTATGAACTTAATAACTATAAAAAAAGAAACTAAAAACTAATAACCAACTTATTGCTTCGTATTGTCGAGATCCCAAGAAACAGTCACTATATGACTGGATCAATCATATAGTTGTAACAACTGAGATTTTCCATAAAAAAAATCTGATTATAGATTCTGAAGGAAAAAAAAAATAAATAAAAATAAGGGGATGCGGATAAATGGAAAGGTGATAGAAAGAGAGAACAAAAAGATCAATGATAGATGATTCCAATATGTATGGTCACCTCATAAAAGGCAGTGTGATAAAGCATTAATATTGATATAAATAATAATAAATAATAAAGAGCCCGGGGTTAATAGAAACTAAGGAGATTGGCTCGGGAACGAATTTTGTTGGGAGCTCCATTGCAGAGTTCAGGCCTAACCATTCCTGGAGAAGCTATAGGAACGACGAAACCTGTGATTATATAAGATTCTATTAAAATGAAAATAAAAACGAATCCTAATGATTCATCGGGTGGGATGGCGGAACAAACCAAGAACAAATTGATTTACTCTGAGAGATCATGGATTAATCCTACGAATGGAACAGGAAAGAGTCAATATCCGCCCGCGAAACCCTTATTTTTTTTTATTACTCTTATCGAATCAAGACAATATTCCAATAAATAAAAAAAAAAAAATATAAGGATTCGTTATAATATAAATAAAGAAGCATTATGTATATCTATCAATATACACATCTAGTCGTATATACAGCTTCCTATTTAATAAATGAAATATCAATAAATCCCATTACTTAGTTTAGTGTATTAGTTATTAATAAATACATGTGTATCTGTATCGAATTCTTTCATTCGCGAGGAGCTGGATGAGAAGAAACTCTCATGTCCGGTTCTGTAGTAGAGGTGGGATTGATTAAGAAAAAACCATCAACTATAACCCCAAAAGAACCAGATTTCGTAAGCAACATAGAGGAAGAATGAAGGGAATATCTTGTCGGGGCAATCAGATTTGTTTCGGCAGATACGCTCTTCAGGCACTTGAACCCGCTTGGATCACAGCTAGACAAATAGAAGCAGGGCGAAGAGCAATGACACGATATGCGCGTCGTGGTGGAAAAATATGGGTACGTATATTTCCCGACAAACCTGTTACAGTAAGACCTACAGAAACACGTATGGGTTCGGGGAAGGGATCCCCCGAATATTGGGTATCCGTTGTTAAACCAGGTCGAATACTTTATGAAATGGGTGGAGTATCCGAAACTGTAGCCAGAACAGCTATTTCAATAGCTGCGTGCAAAATGCCTATACGAACGCAATTTGTTATTTCAGGATAAGGATGTAGAACTAAACATAAACAAAAGGGGTATTGAGGATGAAAAAACAACCACGGGTTTATTTATTTATAGACAAACACTATTTCTTTTTTTCCTCATTCTTTGCATTGAAATAACAGATTCAAATAAAAATGATATGATTCAACCTCAGACCCTTTTGAATGTAGCAGATAACAGTGGAGCTCGGGAATTGATGTGTATTCGAATCATAGGGGCTGGTAATCACCGATATGCTCATATTGGTGACGTTATTGTTGCTGTAATCAAAGAAGTAGTGCCCAATATGCCTCTAGAAAGATCAGAAGTAATTAGAGCTGTAATTGTACGTACATGTAAAGAACTCAAACGTGACAACGGTATGATAATACGATATGATGACAATGCAGCGGTTGTCATTGATCAAGAAGGAAATCCAAAAGGAACTCGAATTTTTGGGGCGATTGCTCGGGAATTGAGACAGTTGCATTTTACTAAAATAGTTTCATTAGCTCCCGAGGTATTATAAATACTAGTGGATGAAACTATGATATAGTTATAGTAGGATATCTGAAACGGATCGAATTAGTAGATTGTGTCTCACGCATATACTTTTAGTAACTAATTTCTTAATTAATAATTGAATAATTCAAGTAAAAAAAAAACATGTTGATTATATCAAAATTAGGAAGCACCAATACAATAATTCGTCATGGGCAGAGACGCTATTGCTGATATAATAACTTCTATAAGAAATGCTGACATGAGTAAAAAAGGAACGGTTCGAATAGCATCCACTAATATCACCGAAAACATTGTTAAAATACTCCTACGAGAAGGTTTTATTGAAAACGTTCGGAAACATCAGGAAAGTAACAAATATTTCTTGGTTTCAACCTTGCGCCATAGAAGGACTAGGAAAGGAATATATAGAACTATTTTAAAACGTATCAGTCGACCTGGTCTACGAATCCATTCCAACTATCAAAAAATTCCTACAATTTTAGGTGGAATGGGAATTGTAATTCTTTCTACTTCTCGAGGCATAATGACAGATCGAGAAGCTAGACTAGAAAAAATTGGAGGAGAAATTTTGTGTTATATATGGTGATCCTCCTCCGGTATCCTAATTTTATCTCTAACTTCCTATTTGTGAAATAGAGGGGAAAAGTGAGTTATATAACTCTTCCTCCATTAGTTGATACTTCAAGGGGGTTACCTGGAATGAAAGAACAAAAATTGATTCATGAAGGTTTAATTACTGAATCACTTCCCAACGGTCCGGGTCCGTTTAGATAATGAAGATCTAATTCTAGGTTATATTTCAGGGAGGATCCGACGCAGTTTAATACGGATACTGCCGGGAGATAGAGTCAAAATCGAAATAAGCCGGTATGATTCAACCAGGGGACGTATAATTTACAGACTTCGCAACAAAGATTCGAGCGATTAGATAATTTTTGAAAACATTCCTTTCATGGGGGATCCAATTCGAAGCTAAAAAATACAAGAGGCTTATTTTCTTCCAAGGAATAGATTCCAAATTAAGGTAAGGAGTGAGAAATATGAAAATAAGGGCTTCTGTTCGTAAAATTTGTGAAAAATGTCGACTGATCCGTAGGCGCGGACGAATTATAGTGATTTGTTCCAATCCGAAACATAAACAGAGACAAGGATAATCTTTCTAAAGTTTCTCAAGGAAGGGCCATGTAAAAATAAAGGATCTGCTTTAACATGAAATGGATATCTCCGTATCTTTCTATATATTTCTGATTCATATTTATGAGATAATAAAATATGGCAAAACCTATACCAAGAGTTGGTTCGCGTAGGAATGGACGTATTGGTTCACGTAAGAATGGGCGTAGAATACCAAAAGGGGTTATTCATGTTCAAGCGAGTTTCAACAATACCATTGTAACTGTTACAGATGTACGAGGTCGGGTGGTTTCTTGGGCCTCCGCCGGTACTTCTGGATTCAAAGGCACACGAAGACGGACACCCTATGCTGCTCAAGCCGCCGCCGCAAATGCTATTCGTACTTTAGTTGATCAGGGTATGCAACGAGCAGAAGTTATGATAAAAGGTCCAGGTCTCGGAAGAGACGCAGCATTACGGGCCATTCGTAGAAGTGGTATACTATTAAGTTTCGTACGTGATGTAACACCTATGCCACATAATGGATGTCGACCTCCTAAAAAAAGACGTGTGTAAAAATAAGAATTAAACGGATTTCAAGAGAAATAAATGATTCAATGATCTGATCAAATAATAATATTAGTATGGTTCGAGAGGAAATAGCAGCATCCACTCGAACACTACAGTGGAAATGTGTTGAATCAAGAGTAGACAGTAAGCGTCTTTATTATGGGCGTTTTATTCTGTCCCCGCTCATGAAAGGTCAAGCCGATACCATAGGTATTGCCATGCGAAGGGCTTTACTTGGAGAAATAGAAGGAACATGTATCACACG